AGGTCTATCTATCTTCTTTAGTTATTCAATGAAACCAATGATTCATTATTGGAGCAGATAGCAACAACCATTTCAGCGGACATGCGTATTTTCCGATGGATTTACATGGTTTCATTAGTAGAAATTGTTTGATGTAGCGAGTAATAGGCTCTTTCGCCGTTCAAGAATTCTTGTTTAGGCAGTTCATATCATCCACACATAGTGATCTAAGATTTCAATTCTTCCATGTTTCAGCAGTAGCATATTGTTCCATGGAGCTAAGGCCAAAAAGATGGAAGAAACAAGTGTTTCCACGACTCTACCATCCGGCCAATTCTGTTCCACTTAATCCCCTTTTCATGGGCACATATCTTTACGGCTAAGGAATGGGGAATCTTTCTCCTGTTACATGAATCAAATGTTTCATTTCATCCGGGAAAAGCCATCTCTTTCTCAACAATGTCTTTGTCATTTGATCCAATAGCGTTCCGTTAGATAGGAACAGATTTGATAAATACTGATAACTCTCGGATAGAGTATTAGAACGGAAAGATCCATTAGATAATGAACTATTGGTTCTAAACCATCTCTGGCGATGAATCAACAATTTGAAGTGCTTTTCTTGCGTATTCTTGATGAACCAGCGTTTATATATAGATGTAGGAGGATTTGTTTGGGAAGCAAGAAGCCCCTTTGACATCTCTTCATCTGCAAAGAATTCTCGACGTGAAAACACAGAGACGGAGGGCTGATCTTTGAATAGGGAAAAGAATGGATCCGCAGGGTCCCAAATGAATTGGCTTGTTCGAAAAAAGCCTTGTTCTTTGGAAGATCTATCTCGTGTCTGGTACTGCATGGTCCCACTCTGCAAGAACTCCGAATCATTCTCTTGAAGCTCATCCTCTTTATGATAAATGATCCATTTACCCCGAAATGAACCAGTCCAATAGGGAAATCCCAATTCAGTGGGCCTTTCGATACAATCAAATAGATTGCCACAAGGGCGCCATATTCTAGGAGCCCAAACTATCTGATTGAATAAATCCTCCTCTATCTGTTGCGGATCGAGGGCCCCTTCTTCAAACTCCGATTCGTATTTTTCATATAGAAATCTCTGATCAACGATAGAACAAGATCCATTTTGCATCATATCTAACTGATTCCTTGGTTCGGACCGAAGAAGTAATGTCACTCGATTATTATCAAACTGACTGCAATATTTTTCTGTCCGTGAGGATCCCGCCAGAGCCAGAGCGCCTTCTACTTCTAATAGTAATAATAGTAATAGGCCATGAACTAGATCAGAATCATTCTCAACGAATCCATAAGAAGTGATCCAATTTCTTTCATCGTGTCTGGATGAAGACCAAAGATCTTGAGCGACCGATCCGGCAGAACAACTCAAAAGATAAAGAAGTATCGTTAATTTCTTCATGCTCGTTCCAAGTTCGAAGTACCATTTGTACAAATAAGAATCCCCTCCCTTACATGATTTCTTCTTCATATAGATAGATATAGGATCTATGGGGCAATTACCTAGAAGTACATTTTGTGTAACAGCCCTTCCTATCTGATAGAAAAGGATCCCATGATCCTGAAACGATCTTATCTGGGATCGAAAATCCCAAGTTTTTCTATGAAGAGCTGATCTAATTGTATTAGTTTCTATAATGGATTTCTTCTGTGTAATACTAATTGATAGGGCCTCATTGATAAGTGCTACAAGATCTCGCGCATTGGAACCCATGGTTATGGACCCGAATCCGTTAGTATGGAACATCTTCTTTTCCAAGTGAAATCCCCTAGTATATGAAAGAATGAAAAAGTGCTTTCGTTGTTGTGGAAGAAGAAGCCTTCGTATCTTAATGCATGTATTGAATTTATTCGGAGCTATTAGAGCGGGATCCACTTTTTGGGGAATATGAGTCGAAGCAATAACAAGAATCTTTCCAGTGGAACATCTTTCACAATCCCTGGAGAGATAGTTCTCTAATAGACCGAGGGATAAGTAATTCGACTCATTCACATGCAGATCGTGAATGTTTGGAATCCATATTATGCAAGGAGACATTGCTTTTGCTAATTCGAATTGAAGGGTGATATCAAATCGGTCTATTTTCGGCGTCATATGCATAGTTAGCACATTCGTCATAGTTAGCAGCTCCTTATCAATATCAAGATCAAGGTCATCATCACTATCATAAATATCGTCACTATCATCAATATCGATATCATCAATAAGATAACCTTTAGGCTTGTCATCCAGGAACTTGTTCGGAAATACCGTAATTAAAGGAACATAGGAGTTTGTCGCTAGGTATTTGACCAAACAGGATCGTCCAGTTCCTATAGAACCTATCACTAAAATACCTCTAGAAGGGGATAGGGCTAAGCGGAGCGAAAAGGGTTTTCCATGAGGAGATGGGGAATGAAAACTATTAGCCCCACATGAGGTTTGTGAATAAGTGATTGTCTGATAATGAGCAAGGAATATCCGTCTTTCTGCTAAACAGGATCTATT